TATAAGTAAGAGTTTTATATATTCATTCTTTATATTTCTTCCTATTACTAGTAATATTAATTAAGAAAAAAATATAAAGAATGAATATATGAATTCGATAAGAGAGGGTCTAAAGCGGGTAGCGGGAATCGAACCCGCATCGTTAGCTTGGAAGGCTAGGGGTTATAGTCGACGCCGATTCAATTCAACATTTTGAACGTCTCTAATTCAAAACCGAACATGAAACTTTGGTTTCATTCGGCTCCTTTATGGAAGATGGATAAATAAAGATCGAAAAGATGTGAATGAAAATTCTACCCATAACATCTATGTTAGCTTTTTTGTCTGAATACATTGAATTCAAAAAGACTTGCTTTTTAGATGATCCCGCTAGAATAAGATAATTGTAACAATCTTTCTAGTTCCTTCGTTCTTTATTTCTATTTCAAAAAATCCTTAGGAAAAGTACTTTGTTCCCACCGAGCTAAAACAATATGTCGATGTCTCTAGTAAATCAAAGTCATCATTTAATAGCTAGTTTGCTCCAATTTCTTTTCTATCAACTCAAAATGGAAGATTTAGTTACGGTTAGAAATCCACTTTTCTATCTTTATCCATGGATCTTTATTCATAATTTGAAAATTGGGTTAATACTTCCAATTAAATAATTATGTTTCACAATTTTAGAATCCAATTTTCAATTTACAATTGACTTTTGGATACAAATCACGAGAATTTCTATTTTTCCTCGAATCAGTCATTGAGAGGTAAAGGATTTAATCCTTTTAAGAAAGGAGTTTTTAATCGGAATATAAATTAAACCGAGGGACCCCTTAATAGTTAAGGGGGATTCATAGAACGAATCACACTTTTACCACTAAACTATACCCGCTACAATGTGATTATTGTATACAAATGGATCTTTTGTCGAACAGAGGCATTTGGCGTAATCAAAATAGGATCCTAAACGAATCATGAAAATTAGAGTGTTAACTTTATTTTTTTGTTTGCGGGATTCAATTAGGAAAAGATTAAATAACTAAAATTAAATAATAATTTCTTTTTTTTACTAAAGTCATTTTGATAGAGACGATTCACTAAAAGCACCAAAATCATAACATAAAAATGCGTTGTGTAAGAGTCTAGAGTTTCTTTTGTTTATTCTATATCTCTTTTTTATTACAAAAAATATAAAACACAGTAGTTAAAGTAAAAAAAAGAATAAAATAATAAGAAATCATACTTTTGAGTTGTTTTAATTTACTAACAAGTCTTTCTGTTTTCAAACCCGACAAAACAAAGGGTTTTATCTATCATTCGTTGGAACAAAAAAGGGCTTGGCAAAGGGCCCTGACTAGGTCAATACCTAGCCGGGCATGGGAGTAAAAGAAAAGTGCCTTTTCGATCAAAATGAAAACAATTTGATCTTTTTAGCTCTTACTTTATCTAAATTGAATTACTGATAAAAGTTATACATATCTAATCTATATAATAAAAAGATAGAAAGAAAGCCTTTTTGAATCCTTACTTTATGTGTAATGTAACATAGTATTTTTTCAATTGGGAGAGATGGCTGAGTGGACGAAAGCGGCGGATTGCTAATCCGTTGTACAAGTTATTTGTACCGAGGGTTCGAATCCCTCTCTTTCCGCCTCCCACGATGACTTGATATTTTAATTTCATTGATCTTTCAAAATTTTCAAATCATTTTTAATTTTATTCTTCACGTCCAGGATTACGCCCCGGATCATTAGATAGGAATCCAAAGATGAAGAGAGAAACAAAGAATATCACTACTGTATAAACGAAAAGTTTGAGAGTAAGCATTACACAATCTCCAAGATCGTTTTTTTTGAAAAGGGGGAATAGATCGTCTGTTTTTATACCACATACCCTAATTCTATTTTGACATCACGAAATGAATGAGGCGCTTTCTAGAAATAGAAAAATTTATGAATTTATGAAAATTCTTTTGTCATAAGAGTCTTTCATTACTAAAATTGCATTTCATACCCAAAATTATATATTCTCGAAGATTCGGATACTAATAGGATTAGTGTCTTTCATTGGAAAACAAAATGGGGTCTGAATGGGATGATTTAGATTTATCGCGTCTAGTCAAGAGTTTCTTTGAATTGAGTGTTCATTATTGTGAGACTTATTTGATCCAATCGATAAAATCTTCGAAATAAATCCTGAATTTTCTAGGATAATATTAAAGATCTCAGCGAAAACTTACAGCAGCTTGCCAAACAAAGGCTAAGAGAAAAAAAAACAGAGGTATGACTGGCATAACATCTACAATCGGATTCAAAAAAGCATAGGCCTCCGGCAATTTGGCGAAGACAAAATTACTCGAATAAAGAGCCGAATTAATACAGGTCAAATTAAAGATATTAAGCATAACAGGCATTTTGTTCTTGGAGATAATTTCATTTTGATTGAGTTATTGATATGAAGTCAAAAGGAAGAAAGTAAGGTAGAAAAAATGCTTCTTTGTCTTTGAATTCACCCAATCAAA